TCTAATTCAAAACCGAACATGAAACTTTGGTTTCATTCGGCTCCTTTATGGAAGATGGAAAAATTCCTAGATCTAAGATGTGAACTAAATTACAAAAAAATCTATCCATAACATCTATGTCAGCTCTTTGTTTGAATACATTCAAAAGGATTCGCTTTATAGATGATCCCTCTAGAAAAAGATTATTATGACAACCCTTCTAGTTACTTCGTTCTCTATTTCTATTTGAGAGGATCCTGAGGAAAAAGGTTTTGTTTCCACCGAGCTAAAATAATATGTCGATAATTCTAGTAAACTAAAGTCATCGTTTAATAGCTATACGATTTTGCTTCAATTTATTTTATACAAATAAAAACAAAATTGGAAGATTTAGTTACGATTAGAAATCTATTTTTATATCTCCATCCATGGATCCTTGACTCATACTTAGTCAATTGGAAGTATTGATCCCATTGAATAATTATGTTTCGCAATTTCATAATCCAATTTAAAAATTTTTAAATGATCTTTGGATACAAATCACGATAATTTATATTTTTCCTCCACTATGTCATTGAGAGGTAAAGGATTTAATCCTTTAAAGAAATAAAGTTTTTTTATCGGAATATGAATTAAACCGAAAGACCCCTTAACTATTGAAGGGGGTTACTCGAACGAATCACACTTTTACCACTAAACTATACCCGCTACAATGCAATTATTATATACAAAGGGCCTTTTGTCGAACAGGGATAATTTGCGCTAATCAAGACAGGATCATAAAAGAATCATGAAAATTAGAGTGTTGACGTTTTTCGTGGGGATTCAAAAAAAAATTCATAAAAATAAAAAAGGAAGAAAAAAAAATAATAAGAAATGACGTATGGATGTTATATTCTTTTATCTAATAAAAATGGAAAAACAGCCCTTAGTCTTTTTGTTGTTGCTTTAATAGCAACCCCCCCCTTTTTTTTATTAGAGAAACCGTTTTAGCCAGGATTCGTTGGAACAAAAAAAGGCCCGGCTAGGTACTTACCAGGCCAGGCCACGGGAATAAAAAGGGCCCTCTCGAACAAAATCAAAGCAAAGGGGTCTTCTTTCTGTTTTTCTATTGAATCTTTCGATCCCTTACTTGAACTAACTGGAATTGCTAAAAAAAGTTGTAGATAGAATATAGATAAGATAAAGAAAGAGAAAGAAAGACTTTTTCAATCCTTATTTCATGTGTAATGTAACATAGTAATTATCTTTTTCAATTGGGAGAGATGGCTGAGTGGACTAAAGCGGCGGATTGCTAATCCGTTGTACGAGTTATTCGTACCGAGGGTTCGAATCCCTCTCTTTCCGTTTTTGTTGATGACTTGATATTTGATTTCTCTTTCAAATTTCGCCAATCCTTTTTAATGTTTCCTAGTTAAACATGTGGAATAGATAAAAAATCCTAAGAAAATTTAAAAATCAAGCAAGGAAAATGAAAACTCCCTTTTTTATTCTTCACGTCCAGGATTACGCCCCGGATCATTAGATAGGAATCCAAAGATAAATAGAGAAACAAAGAATATCACTACTGTGTAAACGAAAAGTTTGAGAGTAAGCATTACACAATCTCCAAGATCTTTAAAAAAAAAATGAGAAAAGATAATAGATCCTCCATTTTTTTATACCAAAAGTTTTGACACCAATAAATGAAGTGCTTTCTAGAAACATAAAAAAATTTAACAGAAATTAAAATTCAGTTGTCACAAGAGTCTTTCATTACCAAAAATTTCTTTCATACCTCCAATTAGATATTGCGGGGGATCCTAACCTTAACCCTATTAAGGTCTTTCAAAAGAGCAGATATGGGGAATACGGGGTGAGCCAGATTTGGATTTCTCGCAGCTATCCAACCAAGACTTTCAATGTTTGAATCGAAGGTTCATAGTGTAAGACTTATTTGATCTTATTAATTGTTAGCATTTTTCTCGAATAAAGCATTAATTTTATATAAAAATATTAAGAATCTCATCGAAAACTTACAACAGCTTGCCAAACGAAGGCTAAGAGAAAAAAGAACAAAGGTATGACTGGCATAAGATCTACGATTGGATTCAAAAAAGCGTAGGCCTCGGGCAATTTGGCGAAGAAAAGACTACTCGAATAAAAGGCAGAATTAAGACAGATGCAGATCAAACTAAAGATATTAAGCATAACAGACGTTTTGTTCTTGGAGATAATTGCATTTTGCTTGAGTTAATGATATAAGGAAAAATGAAGTAAAGTAAGGTAGACAAAAATCCTTCTTTTTCTTTGAACCCACCCAATCAAAAATTCCCCAATTCTCAAACAAAGGAGAATAGAAGAAATCATACTTTCATAGAATATCTTAATTTAATTATATGTAATGATCAATGGATTTGGTTGAATTCTATATCTACACGCGTAAAAATCCTAGCAAGAATCTAATCTATTCTATAAAAATTTTATATATAAAATTGTCCTGGAATTGACCAAGACCCAATACTAATATTATTCTTTATTAGTGTAGAATGGAAATATAGATGGGGCGTGGCCAAGTGGTAAGGCAACGGGTTTTGGTCCCGGTATTCGGAGGTTCGAATCCTTTCGTCCCAGGTATATACATTGTATCAGAGTAAAAGTATCTTTTGAAAATAACGTTATGTTTAAATGCCTAATATTGGATATAATGCCATTCTTGTTTCTTTTATAATTTATAATGATTCTTTTATGAATCATATCTTTGTTTTTCACAACATACAGATAGTACTAAATATATTTGTTTGTGATCAAGATATGATGGTAACATAGGTCACACCCTAGTTGAATTCAACTAATTAAAAAATAAAATAAAGTATGGCGGATTTTTCATCATATGGTCATTCCCTTCATATTGAAGGGGTTTAGCTACTTAATTTGACGAAAAACCTTACGTCTCATCATATCTTTTTGAATTTTCAACGATACATTTTATTTTGAACCACAATAAGAAAGAGCCCTTCTTTCCTATATCTTATTCTTTATCCATTCAAATTAAACTTAAATGGGGTAGCCCAAAAATTATTAGGATCTTTTTATTCTAAACAAGAGGAAGGTTATTACATTCAATTAATTGGATTAAGTCTCTTAAGACAAGACTGGGTTTGGGTAAACTAAAAAATTACGAGCAAGCGCCCAATCTGGACTTGTTTGTTTTTGTCCCTAGAGAGTATCCTTTCCCCAAAGGGGATCCTTTTTTTTGTTCTGATTCAGCATTCCCAGAGAGTCGTGGGGTAGATAGTTCTTAATTAGTAACAGTAACAGGAGGTCTTCATTTAAATATATGTATATCTGTGTATGTCCGAATCTCATTAACAACGAATCAAGTTACATATGTAATAGATCCATAATAAAGACTGTAGTTCAGTATATCTGATAGGTATGAAAAACCCCTATTTGTTCATCTTATCTTATTAATAAAATTCCAATTGAAACGACAAGTACCTAAATCTTCTCTTAGATCGGTCTTTTTTATCTATCTCACACAAATTTATCTATCTCACACAAAAATGGGGTTTTTGTTAAATTCACTTATCTGCTTTAAATGGTTGATGGTTCAATTCGAAAATAAAAGATATTTTTTTTATGATAATAAAATTTTTAGTCTTTACTGTAAAACTTTATTCAAATAATGATATCGAAATAGTAAACTTTTTCGATTATAAAAAATTTTAATGATTGCTTTTGAGTTGAATCTTTGGTATTCAAAAAAGTAGGAAATGGGCCATATTGAGTCACTTTAAGATGTAGAGTAAAAAATAATTCATTTATTCATATTCGTATTCTTTCTATATTTCTATTAGTTTTTTTAATAAAAAGTAAAGTGTTGCATTCATACAATAACATACAATAATAAGTGGGGTCTTGCTAAGATTGCTTCAAAAAAATTTTTACCATCTTTGTATAGAAGAAAAAAGGGTATAGATTAAAATGTTTATGTATCGACGGAACCAATGACTATTCATGATTCCATAATTGAATCAATTCCATATGGGTTCCAAATTAGAGGAATGTTTTGTTATGGTAAAACTTCGTTTGAAACGCTGTGGTAGAAAGCAACGTGCGACTTGAAGGACACGATCCGGTGTGGATTTTTATTCTTACATCCGCCATCTTTTCTATGAATGAAGGTGCTCTTGACCCGACATCTGTTCTGTTTTCACTAGAATCCTTATTTTTGTTAGGTTGTAATGAAAAATGTAGTACATGATGGAGCTCGGGTAGAAGCTATGGATTCATCTTTCAGGGGGCAAGAATCTAGGGTTAATACCAATGAATAGGTTGGAACAACTTCGTAAGTATATCAATATATAAATCGAAAGGATCCGATTTAGTCAAGTTTTTAATTCAAAAGTAAAAATTTGTTGGAATTGAGAAAAGTCTTTCGATTCAAAGTGTATCGCGCGGGAATCGAGCGTTTATATGATTCTTTGATAGAAAGAAATCACAAAAGGGGTATGTTGCTGCCATTTTGTAAGGATTAAGAAGCACCGAAGTAATGTCTAAACCCACTGATTTAAAACAAAGAAAAAAGGATCCCAGAACAAGGAAACGCCGTTTTTTCAATTGTCTCAATAACTGTATAATATAATAAAGATAAAGATTAAATGAGACAAACAAGAGGGGGTTAAAGACCATTCAAAAAATTAAATAAATTGCCTAAAGATTTTTTTCTTTTAAGCTATTTGATAATTATCCAACTTGAGTTATGGGTACAAATGATTTTTTTTAAGGAAGGGGGAAGAAAAAAATGAGTTAAATCCCATTATAATTTATTTTGTCAACTTCTTTGCCATTAATTATAATTCTATACATAGACAAAACTCCAAATCATTTTTTTTATCGAGCCGTACGAGGAGAAAACTTCCTATACGTTTCTAGGGGGGGTCTTGTTCATTTACTTAGATCTATCCCAATGAGCCGTCTATCGAATCGTTGCAATTGATGTTCGATCCCGAAGAGAAGGAAGAGATCTTCGGAACGTAGGTTTTTATGATCCGATAAAGAATCAAAGTTATTTAAACGTTCCTGCTATTCTATATTTCCTTGAAAAGGGCGCTCAGCCCACAGGAACTGTTCGGGATCTTTTACAAAAGGCGGAGGTTTTTAAGTAGCTTGTTCCTAATCAAACAAAATTTAATTAAGGAAATAAAGAAAAGTAATTCTTATATAAAATTTTAATTTTTTGTATTTTAATTTTTTGTATTTATATATATATATTTTTTTCTTTTTTGATTCTACTCATATCTATTTTTCATTGCTTCTATAAAATCTCATGTTCTAGAACGACAAAACCCGAGTTGCTTGATCCTAAAAATATAAAATTATGGGAGTTCCTTCAATTGGTCGGTTTTCGTTGGAACTCTACTAATAAGTAATAACCAAGGAATCCTCCTTTTTTTATTCTAGTTATTTATTATTGATTGAATAAAATAAATCAATATAAATCTGATATTTTTTTCTAATTGTTACTTCTTTATTCCTTTATCTAAACTTTTTTCAGCTATATAGTGCCAATCCAACACAAGCCCTTTTTTTAATAGTATTGAAATAAATTACATTTATTTTGTTTTACATTGTATTCTTTTCTCAACATTTATATTGACAACAGTGTATCGACCAAATATAATTCATCGTGATAAGTAGATAAATTTCTTTCTGTCCGAGAGGTTTGATTTTTACCTTAAAACCTTATATTATTCAAATGATGGGATTCCTTGGATTCTCTTTAATAGAATATAATTTAGAATATAATTTGATTAATAGAATATAATTTGAACTAAGATATAATAAGAATAGGGGTTTGATTGAAAAGTCGATAACATAAGAACTAAGAGGTGGTCTATAAATTTTGACATTTATCTATCTTTTTCTTTTTTTTATTGTATCTACATAAACTTTTTCTATTCGGGTTGCTAACTCAACGGTAGAGTACTCGGCTTTTAAGTGCGGCTAGGATCTTTTACACATTTGGATGAAGCGAGGGATTCGTCCATACCATCGGTAAAGGTTGGAAGACCACGACTGATCCTGAAAGGGAATGAATGGAAAAAATAGCATGTCGGATCAACGAAGATTTCTGAGGAATATTTCATTCTTTCCGAATCGGTACAAACCCTTGTGTTCTTTTTTGAAACGGAACAAAAAGAATTCAATTTCAAGTTGGGTCGGATGAATAAATGGATAGAGATAGAGCCCTAATGGTTTCAATTTATTGATTATAGGGAAAAAAGCAACGAGCTTATGTTCTTAATTTGAACGATTACCCGATCTAATTAGACGTTAAAAATGTATTAGTGCCTGATACGGGAAGAGATTATCCCATGAACGGATTTTTTATTTTTTAATGAATCCTAACTATTGACATTTTACATTATGTGTATAGAAGAAACAGTATATTGATAAAAAAATTCCAAAATCAAAAGAGCGATTAGGTTGAAAAAATAAAGGATTTCTAAGTATTTTGTTATCCTATACGAACATAAATTATTCGTTTAAATGGAAAAGAGAGGATAGAGAATCCGTTGATAAGTTTACTTGTATCCGAGGTATCTATTCGTTTATTACTAGAATACCTCGTTTTGACTGTATCGCACTATGTTTCATTGATAACCCCCAAAATCCTATACCTTTAGTTCAACTATAATTTCAAATGGAGGAATTCCAAAGATATTTGAAGCTAAATAGATCTCAACAACACTACTTCTTATATCCACTTATCTTTCAGGAGTATATTTATGCACTTGCGCATGATCATGGTTTAAATAGAAATAGATCCTTTTTTTTTGAAAATACAGGTTATAACAAATTCAGCTTACTAATTGTGAAACGTGCAATTGAGCGAATGTATCAATATGAACAGAAGCATTTGATTCTTTTTGCTAATGATTTTAACCAAAATATTCTTTTTGGACGCAACAAGAATTTTTATTTTCAAATGATATCAGAAGGATTTGCAGTCATTGTAGAAATTCCGTTTTATCTCCGATTATTATCTTCGCTAGAAAGGAAAGCAATTAAATCTCATAATTTACGATCAATTCATTCAATATTCCCTTTTTTAGAGGACAATTTTTCACATTTAATTTATGTATTAGAGATACTAATACCCTACCCAGTCCATCTGGAAATATTGATTCAAACTCTGCGCTACTGGGTAAAAGACGCTTCTTCTTTACATTTATTACGATTCTTTCTCCATGAGTATCGTAGTTGGAATACTCCAAATAAAGCCAGTTCTTGTTTTTCAAAAAGAAATCAAAGGTTTTTTTTCGTCCTATATAATTCTCATCTATGTGAATACGAATCCATCTTCGTCTTTCTTCGTAACCAATCTTCTCATTTATGTTCAACGTCTTCTGGAACCCTTCTTGAACGAATCTATTTCTATGGAAAACTAGAACATCTTGTACTTGTAGAAGTTTTTGATAAGGCCTTTCAGGCCAATCTATGGTTGTTTAAGGATCCTTTCATGCATTATGTTAG